CAGTGAGAACCCCATTTCACTAATCGCCAGGGAGGACATAAGTTCTCCAATTCGCATGTCTTACTAAAAATCGATAGATAGGTTGGTAGAGAGGGGGAATTGCATGATATGACCAACGAGAAGAAGGCCTTTTGAAAGCCCCTTGTGGGAGGGAAGGTAAGGCCCGTTGAAGTACCCGGGACAAATTTCTTTTTCTGAAAGCTAGCCTGGCTAAGTTCCTCTTTTTATTGATGTGTGAGGGGCCGTAGGCGGTTACCTCTGTCATAGGCGTCGGAGGGTTTCGCTTCAGGGACTCTCGAAAACGAATTGGGACTGAGACTTTTTTCGAACATCAATAGCGCTCGTGGGCTGGCTTGGTTGGTCTTCTCTCGTTCGGGACCATACTCTCGCTGGGACAGACGTTGAAGGATACACAAGGACGGGCTTTGAAGCGAGAGGCTTGATTGATTAGAAATGTTAAGCAATGAATATTATAAAACTAAATTTTGATCGAGCCCACTTCTTTCAATTCCCTACTTTTGCTTACTTGAGATGAGAGCTTGAATGAACTATAACTAGAACTGGGAAAGGATTAATCTAAGAAGATTTCATCGAACCTTACAAATGGAATAAGCTACTAGAACTTTGTCTGTCAAAGGAAAAGAAAATGGAATCATACCTTAGTTCAGGATCCATTTCATTCTATTCTTTCAAGTCCCACAGCTCGAAATGTTCCTATTCCTTCGACACCTTTTCATGGAAACCGGGGAATTTTTTCCAAAATGCTTATTCCGCATCAACCTAAGCCCGCTCTCGCTTATGATCTCCCCGAAGAAGATATGGATTTAGGAGTCGCCACCCTAGCTCTTGAAGTTGAAGCCCATTTTCTTCTAAAAGAAGGGGAAGCAGGAGGGGACTAAGCCCTCGGCGCCTGAGAGGACTCTGCCTTACGTTACGACTATGCGGTCTTACGGCAAAGGTAATTGATTGAATGATACCTTAGCTAACAACTTTCTAGTGAGTGAACCTTAGGTAAGGTGCACGAACGGGTATCTCTTCAATAAGCTGAAAGATTAGCTAGTGCTTCTCGGGTGATCGGAAGGGCTTTTTTGAATCCTATAGCCTATTCTCCTGTTGAGTTTTGTCTTTCGAATTAAGCTTACAATTGAGATCAGTGAGAAGCTTGTAAGTTCTGCCTTAAGCTATAGGCTTCCCTAGAAAGATGAGGTGCACGCTAACCACATACATATATATAGAGGTAAACGGTAGTTTGAGGCCCCGTTTAGGTCAGTTTGATACGGCTTTTTCTTTCGACATTGGGACCAGATTCGGATCTGGCTATTTGTCTTCGTGGGTCAGCTACACGCTCCTTCCTAAAAATGAAATAGTTGATCACAGAAAGAAAGAAAAATATTGCAACGATAGAGGAACTAAGAACCTGGCTTAGTTGCATTCCATATAGCAGTCAAACAAACCTAGCAAGCCTATTTCCCACCAACTACGCTAGTAGTTGTATACTTCGTAACCTTACGACTAAGCCACTTCCGTCCCTGAAGGCTCTGCTCAAACTACCCTCCTTGCCTTTCAGTCTTGTAGCACCCCTACTTTAGTGTCAGCGGCATTGGTCAGCGACTGGTGTCAGCTACCGTAGCATCGTTTTGCAATTAAGTTGTAGATCATAGCACAGAAATCTCTTAGATAGAAGAAGGTAGGAGCTATCGTATAAGTCACTTCCTTCTCCTCCAACTCATGCTTCGTCGCAAAGCAAGGAAAGCCTAAACCAAAACTCCGTTTCAGTACTTTGCTTAAAAGGCCAGCCAATTCGGCCAAGCCTATCTTAAACTTAAAAGGCTATCCCCTCTCCAACTAGATAGAGGAAGCTTCCGTTCAATCGTGCCCCCTCTCCCATACCATAGATAGGGTCTCGCTCCTTCCTCGGTCAACAGAACTACGTTCCAGCTATCTTCTATCGTTGCGAGTTCAAAACTAGATTAAATGTGAATAAGCAGATAATCTAATGAAATCAATCGGCCAACCGCACTGATTCTAAATAAAGGGCTGATCTTTCTCAATCGTAAAGTAAATTCTCATCATGATCCTAGTCAACTAGGTCTTTGTAGACCCTTCTTATATCACCTCCCCAATCGGCTGTAGACTCCAGCTCATTCTACATCTACATCGTTGCACTCAAAACCATCGGCAGACAGCCAATCCAAAGAGAGTTCAATTACTTTCTTAGGCTAGTCCTATCCTATGTCTAGAAATTTGGAATAAGGCGGATAGCCACTAAGGCACTACGGTACCTCGCGACTAAGCCAATTCCCTAGCGACTAAGTGACTGTGAACCTCAGTCAAGTAAAGTAGCACACTGACTCACTACCGGACCTGTCACTGGATAAGTCTCTTGCTTGACCCCTAGTAAAGCGTGTACCCATAAACCAAAGGCTTACTAAAATGTTTCGACTAGCCGAAACATTTTAGGCTAGCCTAACACGTATAGAATTACATTACTCTCATCATGAAAAGATCCTAGTCCTATTCGTCCCCTTCCCTTTCTTACGAACCCTTCTACTACACTGACCCAGAGTTGGTCAACGGCCAATGGAGGCCCGAAGAACCTTAAAGGCTTTCGCACTCTGTATCGTCCCCTATGTGAGGCCAACTTTGTCGACTTCTTTTCTTAGTCTTCGTAATTGAAGTCCCTGGCAACTAAGCATCTTACGTCTGTAAACAAAGTAGTTAGTGGAAGGCACCATCGTTGATCAAGGACTCTATCCCAATCGGTTGACAGCCTACCTTCGGTACCTTCTACTATCTAAGCTATTTTTTTACTCCTCCTCATTCGGCTTACTTACAACTTTTTACAGAAGAAAATTCGAAGAAGAATAGGGAAGAAGATGCAAGAATTCCGGTCTTCGAGACCTTGCTACCTTGTTTTTGTCCTTTGGGTTCTTGGGGAGTGAATCTCCTCCTTATCCTATTGATATTGAGAGCTTCTCTTTCGCCGTTAGAACACTCGCGGATAGAACACATCATGGGAAGAAAAGAAGGTTCTGGTCATACTTGCTCGCAACAGGTGCTTCTTTCTTTCCCGCTACCGAGGAGCTTACCTTATGCTTTTGCCCTACCTCCTTTATTTCCTTTTATCTAAGTACTGGTTCAGGAGCGGAAAAGGCAATAAGCCTATCTCTTCCACCAGGGGTAAATGGAAACCGGTTATGAAGTTTAGGACTCCATAAGGCATCTAGCTGGGTGTTGAACCTTGTAATGAGCCTCCCATTCATCCAAGTCTAAGGCATCATCACTCCAGCCAGGCGTTCGTCAACCCCGGACTGTAACTGATCTTCTTTCTATCCTCGTGTGTGATCGGATATTGAGGTCGTTCATCTTCGAGACTCATGGGAATATTGAAGTCATAGGTTCGCCCACTGGTGGATTGAGCTCAAGCTTCCATTCCTTCTTTACTTTAGGAGGGTGGAAATCGAAGTCTCGAATACAGATTCCAATCGTCCAGGCAAGCATGCATCTTGGGCGCCCCAACAAACCGTACCGAACCTGGCGTTGAGTCACGAACCTTGGAAGCTCCCCTCCCGTTGGGAGTCGAGTGTGGCTAGTAGCCTTGCCTCCGTTGGACTGATGCTTTGAAAAAGAGCTGTTACACCATCAACAGCTAAATCGATGGCATCGCTTATTCCCTCAAGCCTTCAAAGATCGGATTCTTCCTTCACTTAGAGTAGTGAATCCAGTGAAAGCCGAAGACTAAGAAGAAGGTACGGAAGCCGGGAAACTACTTCATACGATAACGATACCATTCACAGCGGAACAAGAAGAATCACAGTCGACTCAACTTGAGCTATCGAGTTAGTAGCTGCCTTTAGAGCTAGGATAAGTAGGGTAGCAGCTAAGATTAAATAAAAGGACTCTCCTCAACCTAGACGTAGAACTCCTAGCTCTGGGGAGCTGATAGAATTTCTTATTTTTAACAGCTACCGACTCTTGTTGGCTTATTTGCCGATCTAAAGGCCTAGCTTCGATGCTCGTAGGTTCAAAGTTAAGGTAACATCCTATGGGCCATCACTTACAAATCCAAAGGGAACCCCTTCGGACCCTTGGACACTAACCTTGGAGCCTTACTCCTTTGGACTATTAGATCCCCTCCTTTGACCCTTCTTTCTCGTCCTTTTTCCCCCTCCTTTGCTTAGCTTAGCACCTTCTTTCTCGTCCTTTGTAACCCCAATTGGCATAAGAAAGGTAACTGACTACGGACTTAGGTTTTAAAGTTTAAGAAATTCCTTTGTCTTCCACTTAGAAGACTAGAATCTCTATTTGATGTGGTTAAGGCTGAAGAATATATATAGATATCGGGGAATAAGTTGTAAGGTAAGACAGGTCTATTCTTAGGTCATCGGGGTAAGGTTAAATAGTTCCAGGCTAAACAAACGTACTAAATCAATTAGCTTATTGCTATTGGAAAGTTAAATCAATTTATTTAGGAGATTTCCAGCTCATATTATCTATCTGTGATAGAGGTAGAAGCAGGGTCTCGGGTTAGGGAAAAAGCATATTTCCTTTTAACCTGTATTAGCGTATTACCCGCATATATATACATCTGTACCCTTTCGATAGAGCTGTAGTTCTCTTTACTGTCGATTCAGCCGAGGGAATAGTTAGGTACCATTTATCTTGCGGGGAAAGGTCCCAGTGCCCAGCTATCTAGTTCCAGTGCCAGTTTTTTCCTTACATAACTAATAAAGTGCTTCGATTTAAATACAGCTAAGAATCTCCAGACCAGTTCCTGTTGGAGTTCCTGTCCCCGTTGGAAGCGAAAGAGGTCCCTATTAAAGTTCTAAGGTCTAATGATCTCCAGGGCTACATTCCTAACGAGCTAAACGCTCCCCGAAGTTCTAAACGAGCCAGTTGGAGTTGTTTTTTTCATTCTTTCCGACTTCTCTATTCCTAAGCCCTTACCATACCAGGCCAGGTCAGTCGCAACGGAGGCGATAAAAGAGAGATTTTCTCCCTCCCTTAGAGTTGCTTTCCTTTTCCTTGTGGGACTACTCCAATAGGCTTTCGTCCAACCCTAGGTAATCACTTAAGTAAGTCAAAGTAATGGCCGTAGCGCATTAAAGAAAAGAGGGCTAAGCTCACAGCTCGCGTACTTCGGTTACCCCAGGCAAGGTCTGGTCAAGGGGATAGCGCGCTAGCCAGCTTGCATTAGATTCGGCAATAGAACTAGTCAGAGTTAAGAGCTAAAACACCACACAGAACCAATCCATAGACTGATTTCAGGCATAAAACGATTGGTAAACAGGGCAATGCCTATAAGATTATGATGAAGAACTACTATTGTTAGCTAGGGGATTCATGCTCCTATAAGCAGAAGACGAGTGCTCATCGAAAGAAAGCAGAGGACTCACTCATTCGACTAAGAATCTGGGAATGAAGGGCTTGCTGATGGTTGAGAAAGCACTACTACTATAGAGACTGGTTCAACTCCCCTTCGTGAACTGAAGAAGAGGATCGGTTCTTTAGATACCCAGGAAAGAAAGGACATGAAAAGACGATGTTCTAGCTCTTTCACCTCCCCTAAAAGTAAGATTAGGAGCTGCTTGCCTATGTTTAAGAAGTTCCTTTTCAAAGCCCAAGAGCTTGCATCAGAAGATATGCTCGAGAAGGACATACCCTATGAAAAAGGGCCGAAGGAAGAAAGCAGAAAGTATTTCACTTAAGACAGCAATTTAGGTTTGGCGGAAGGGGAGGATCTGACACAGTCAAATCTATTCCTAATCTTATGAAACCTGCCGGTGAATCATTGGCTGCAGGATAGAGAATTGGTAAAATAAAAGCAGCCTTCTAAGAATGAGTTCTGTTTATGAGTAGTTCACAGGATGATTTTCCGAGTGAAAGATGACTTCCTTTACCAGGTCAACTAGTTGATCCGATCCCCTGTAAGACAAGACGAAAGAAGGGTGGGAAAGCGCCTATTTCTGTTCCAGACGGGTGGGAAAGCGCCTATTTCTTGTTCCAGCCCGGAGCTGCACTCTTTATAGTATAAAGGGAGGCTCAAATCTCCGGCTTTACCTTTAGTGATGTTGGACTCTTAACGGTCAAAGTGAGATATAAGGGCTAATTGATTGCTTTCCTTTCAAGGCAAGGATTAGAGAGGCGCAGCGGCTTGAAGACGCTCGAGTAAGTTCTTCCGGGTTGAAGTAAAGAAAAGATCGAAAACGCTCAATTGATAGATAGGCGGCCAACTAAAGCTCGTATAATAAGTTGAAGAAGAAAGTTTCTCTACCATACCGTTTTTAAGGAAAGGTGGGATCGGTCGAATGATGCCCCTCTCTAAAGAGTAAAGAGCTAGCCTTGGTCCCTCTGAGAAGAGTCGAGTAAGCCAATGACTTAATCGGCTTGGTTGAGGGCGTCTAGGTTGCTCATGAGGGGACCGAAGGTAGGACTCTCAAAAGAGACATTCCTCTCCAACTCACTTGTACGATAGGGGCCTAGCCTAGCGCTGTAGTTGTAGAAGCGATCGGGTGGACGAAGTGAAGGGGAGTTGAGCTCGTATAAGTTCTGGAGGCGGGGAAGAAAGTATCCACTAAAGGGGCGGGGCGGTGTCTGTCTTTTGGGGCTATCGAAAGCGCAGGACGAATCGCATTTATGGATCATATCCACGGATGGGTCTTCTTGCTTCTATGCCAGTACCCGTATGCTAGTGCTAGTGTGCTTGTGTGCTGCCCAAAATCAGGGGAAATTCTTTCTTGCATTTTCTCAATGATGGGGACGGCTAAGAACGCTATGTATGAACTGAGTAGTTGAGTAAGAAGAATAAGAGTAAGAACCATAGCTTAGTAGCGTAGAAAGGTTTTCTTACTAAACTGACTGACTGGCATGACTGAGTGATTGAGGCACGGAAGGACTCCCAATCCCCGGAGCGAAGACAAGACTGACTTTGAAAGCTCAACACTCGAGCAAAGCATAAGAGCATAGTGTACTTCTAGAAAGCTAGAGAGGAGCCGAAGAGAGTTGAATATCTGGAACGAGAAAGGGCTTGGTTGAGAAACTTCCCCACTTTTTATTTAGGAAAAGAATGCTTTTCATTCCCTTTCCTAAAGGGAAAAAAGAGCTCTAATTGATGTTCCTGGTCTAGCTCAGTCAATGGTTACACTTGACACCTTCTCCTCATCTCTGTTTGCTGTAACTCTGTCCCTATCTATGTGATTTGGAGACCAAGATAAGTAGGGATTGGATCGATGTAATGCCTGCTTGAAGGTCTGTTCTATGCCCGCCCTCTGCCCATACAGAGATGTGGTCACACAATGAAAGCTTTCTATAGTCACCAGTAATAAATTGTCTATTTGACATGTCAGCATTGGAATAATAGCATACAGGACTAGCCTATCTTATATAATTATATAGGAGGATCCTTCGTTCGTTAGCTCGGTTGGGAAAGTAAGAGCAAGTCTGAGGCCAAGACCGATAGTGATATGAAGTTTTCTGTCTTTTATAGAATAGAGTTTGTATGAAATACCCATATTATGAGTATGGCTTTAGTGCCCCGAAGGGGGCTCCGTGGTAGAATTAGTAACGGGATGATGCGGTCTGAGTCCACCTCCTTCGTAGCGTTCGCATCGACGGCCAGTTCCCCAAGTGATCTTCTGCGGTTTACTTTTTCCCTTATGGGGAGCGATTCGCGGCGATGGATGTTCCTCTCTTCGGTCATCTGTAGTGGCAGTCGACGATTTCTGTCTAAAGTGAGTTCCTTTTTCCAACTGACCTACCGTCGTATTCAATAGTTCACCCTTCGGATTCTTAAGCTGTACCCCCTAGAGCTCATCTGCTATGCTTCTGCTAAAGAGGAAAGACTTCCAACTTACATTTTCATGCTTAGTGTCAGCCTAAGGCCTTTCCAGCAAAAGCGTGACTAGCGGCGTGGCAAACCGTCGCTTATAGAATAGCTCAACCCATCCCCTGCACTATCTCTAGTGAGCAAGCAAACTCCCCCTGACCCCCAGATCGAAACGTTACGATTCACTCCGGTGCTGCTTTCTGGTGGAGGTTGGGAGTATCTCAACTATGAATAAGAAGTCGAAGAAGTAAAGACTCCCTAGATCCGCCTTACCTACCTTCCCTTACTAGCTAGTCAGGGCGAAGCATTCTTAGCATTAGTAGCTTTGGCACGATAGACTCATGAGATTAGACCTCATGATGGGCTGTAAGCTCTAATCCTACTTTTCTTTTCTACTCTCATGGTTCGCTAACAACACTCACCTTCGAAAGTGATCTACGACCGCTCTCCGGATCAGTCGGTGGGAATGGCTCGCGATCGTGCATTCAATCCATTTCCCTTGGGAATGATGGTCAAGGTTTGCCGTAAATAAACAGATGAGTTCGATTCAATCATCCTCCCTTACTGTTTTCAACCGGGAAAACGCTCACTTGTCCGATTTTGATGCCAGTTTAGGAAAGGAAGTAGACTTGCAACCTAGGACCGAAGACAAGCCGACCCCTGGGACCGCAGGAAAGGACTTGACTGAATTGCTTACATGGGCAGAAAGACCGAGGGCAAGATCTCTTTAGATAAGTAATTCCATCCCTCATATCCGATTCAAAGCAACTGCTTGGCCGGCTTGATTGCTTTCAAGCCAAAGACAGGAATGAGACCGGAATGCAATTGGCTTAAGAAAAGCAAGCAACTCCCGACCAGGCAAGAGAACATATTTACAATTCCAGGGAAGGATGACCTCAGACCGATTGATCCAGGAAAGACCCTTTGGTCTGTCTGCTCTACTAGCTAGAAGGAAGTTCGAATAAGTAATCGCAGGCAGAATCGGAACTAGAGCTCATGGACTATTTAAAAAGCCCTCATTTGGTACCTTCCGTCCTCTCTTTCGGACTCTCCTCTTTCCTGGCGTCTTAGCTTCTCCTTCTCTCAAGCTTCTTGAAATGAGTTTTATACTAAGCGTTTAAACAGCTAACTAACGAATGCTGCACGACTACGACTAGGCAATGTCAATTGGCTCCCCTGCCCTTGTTTCCAGCTTGGGAATGAGAGTGAGGATCTTGGAATTTCAGGAAGTCCCCTGAGATTGGGATAGAAGTCAGGGTAAACTAGAATAAGGATATTATTAGGAAAGTGCTGGCGCTATAGTCAGTCATTCCCCTTTGCCCATGCCTTTTAGTAGTTAGCCTGTGTTAGCAGAGCTCTTGGGGAGGAGGCTTTTTTCACATCTGAGATTCCCATTCCCACTAGGGCAGGGCTAGGAGAGAAAAGGGGTATTCCCGGTCAAAGCATTGATTCGAAGCCTTTTTTCTATGGGGGGCTAGGTCAGAGCTAGCATTGAATAAGAAGAAGATGATCTTCCTCTTAGCGACTATGAACGAATGCTTTTTCATTGAACAAAAAGAATAGCCGGCCCTTTCTTTTTGCTGTTACAGAAGAAGCAGCTTCTTAGAGAGGATATTCCCTCCCTCACAACGCATTCTATAAGAACTTCCTAATGCTAAGCCACACCTGAAGGGGGAAGATTTTGCTCGTTTTCTTTATAGGCCTTAGCCCTATAGCTTCGGGCGGGTACCTCCATACCCATACTCTGAGCACTTTACCAATCTATAACTTTGATATCATCAAAAGAATGAAAAATAAAAAGAGCCCTTTTTCAGGCGGCAAGACGAATATAAAATAATGTAAGATCTTTATGAGATCAAGCACGCACATATTCAAAAGGAGAAGATCTTCCCTATATGGGGTTCTGAGATCAAGGAGAGATGCGAGAATTAGACGAGACTAACTTGATGGTCTTTATGCGAGCACAGCATCCCTTCAGAGTATAGTAGTGTGTAGGAACTGAGCATACCATACGCGTTAATCACACTCGCATTAAGGGCTGCTTCTTCCGCTCTTTCAGCTTCCGCAGCTCCTCTTTCCTGCTCAAAATCCCTAGTTTATAATGCTTAATGCTTAGAATGAAGCGAAGAAAGGAAGGTAATAGGAAAGGTTTACGCTCGACTCTAAGGAGAGGATAGGAAGTAGCACCAGGTACTAAGATAGAAGCGAAGTAAGATAGCATCCAAGGAAGGAAAGGAAGCTCAGTTCAAAGCTGTTGAAGCTAGAGCTAGAGTGAGCGAAGGGATTTCCTCGAGAAAGGGAATCAATTCTTCCATAGCATCCCTAAACCTTCCTCTCCTTATTAGTAGGGAGACTATTAGCTTCTTTAAAGCGAGCTGCTACGCTCCTTTCTCTTATATACGATAGCACCAGCCACTGACCATACATTCCTTTCAGGAAGCAGCTTCAGGCGAAAGGTAACAAGAGCCATCCACTGAAAAGACGAATGGGTAGTGCTTGAGATCGGCTACTTGGAGTGGGGTAGGGGAACCAAGCAAGAGAGGGGGTTAGATGGGACCTAAGCACCATAGGAAAGATGCATCCCAGCTTATTATCATCGGTTAGCAAGGCGGGGTGGATTCCTATGCTCAGCAAGCTCGCGGCTGCAACCATGGTAGATAGGCGATTCCGAGAAAGAACCATGGGTAGCGGCTGAAGCTACCTTACGAATCACGACTGTTAAGCATAACTCAATAAAGAGCGGAGAAAAAGGCTATTAGAGAGAAAGAGTTTTCTAGGCTGTTTATCTCATTTCGGGCATCTTCCTATCTCGCGCTTAGCTTCCTTATCGCTTGCTAGGCTAGGGTTGAAGAGCTTCTTTGTCTGAGAATCGGCTTATGTAAAGTAAGTAGAAAGCTATAGCAATAACGCTCGGTATGAAGGTTCTGTGATCACTCTCCAACAACCTGTTGTGACAGGCTAAACAGCTCATCACTGTTCGAAGAGTGCGTAAATCCTATTTTCTTACTACGTAAATCCTCTAGGAACGTATAACGTATATAAGACCTCCCCGCGGAGAGAGAGCGGCTTTTGGACATACACTTTTGAGAGGATGCTACTTACCTCTAAAGAGTCAGGTTTGTACTGGTGTACCGGTTTTAATTTCTATCATTTCCAAACTAGTAGGTGAGAAAGATAAAGAAAGAATTTAAGGAGGAACTTCCAGACAATCTTAATGCTGTTTTATTCTAACCTCCTTTTTTATAAATGATAACACCTGAAATAAAGGGATTCGCTGTAAGAGTGTTACTTTCCTATTCTTATTCTTATGATAGATAACTTAGAGAAAGTTAGGTTAAGTCTCTCCTGTAGGTTAATCTTAAACTACTAACTTCTCTCTTAGGCTTATTCTTAGTGACATAAGTTAAGTCTCTCCTACGGCTAGGTTCCCATCTTCCTCCTAACCTAAGTATATAAGGGAGTAGCATGGTCGTTCAAGGCATCGGACCGGCTCAGTAACTTCCTTCTTTAGTAACTCGCACAAGCACAAGAGAAAGGAGCGAAGGTTCGTTAGGAAGAGATTCTTCCATTCCCGAACCGAAACGAAAGGGAGTGCCCAGAGGTTCGATTAAGCACTCAGATGAACCTTATATAAGCTATTTGAAGATAGTGATTTGAATGCCTATCTTCAAATAGCGTATATAAGAGAAAGAGTGGCTCGTGCATCTTTTCTTAGACAAGTATAGTAGGCAAGGAACTTTTTATAGCAAGCATGAGCGGGAATGAGCAATGACTTGAGTTTAGTTCTGGAGTTCGAGCGGGGGTAGCATTCCGGTCTTAAGCAAAGCCGTCCTGCCCGGCCATATGTTTAGTCAGTTTCATATCGGTAAGCATGATTGTAGCAATACAAAGAGGCGCGGTAGACGAAGGAGCTGTTTTCAACAAATCAATATAGGAGTGCCTGGCTGATGAAAGACATCCTCTTCATGCCCTTCGTGCCTAAAAAAAGGTTAGTTCAAGGGGGAAATGCACGCACTTGTTCTCGTTTCAGATGCGATCAAAAATCCTTTGTTTTTTCAAGCGTATAGACTACATATGAGGAAGATGCGAATAGAGATGCGGAAGTTCCTCTTTAAGTTGGAAGTGCAGGAGCAGTGAACATGACTCTTGCAGTAGCTCTTGCAGAAAGAAGAAATGCGGTAAAGAGGAGTTACAGGCGTAGGAGTTCATTCAACCATAATAGGAGGAGGTGCAAAAAGAGTAGCAGTAGCACGCACTTCCCTAGTAGCAGGAAAAGAGGATATAATTAGTGCGCTACCTTCTCCCCAAGGCCTCTTGGTTTCTGTTTGATTCCACTCGAACTTCTAATGTAGGGGTTTTGGGGGGGGTAATGTAAAAACCGGCACATTCTTCGTCTAAATAAAATAAGTTCTCTTTCGTCTTCCGATAGTGCTGACCTGCAAAGTGAGCTCCGAAAAATGGCAACTTATGACCAAAAAGCTAAAAATTAGGAGCTGGTAGAATAGAAGGTGGGATTCTATATTCTATAGCCTGCCTATGCGCCTGCTTCTGATGAGATAGAAGTAGGATCCCGGTGCGTCTTCCTTCGGTCGGCCTGTCATCGAAGGATGTTAGCAAAATCAGAATAACTGGAGGCGCGAATCCCTAGCAGCTTTCGAGCCGTAGTTTCTTCCTTCTCGAGGAGCTGGAGAATCGGGAGGCGAGGAAGAAAAGAGATGTCATTGCCGGTCAAGCTCTCGTAATCGATCGCTCATATGTCCATTCCGTTCTGGCTAGCGAAGTAGGGGCTGAGCTTTATGGTGTAGTTGCCCGAGATTGCCGCATCAGGGAAAGAAATGAGAAAAAGGTGTCCTTCTAACAGGCACACATGATTTCGGATCACCGACTCTTCCTGAAAGCTTTGCTTTTTCTCTTCAACCTTGCTTCCGTCCTTTCTTTTTACTTGAGCTGTAGTTAGCCGGTCTTTCATAAAGAAAGAGTTGCTCCCTGCTAACAGCTCTTTGTCCGATTCTGTTCCTATTTCCTGCTCGATGAGGGTTAGAATCCGGGAATATCAAAGAGCTTCGCTCCTGTCTCGTGATTCACTGTGCATTTGTTCTGAAAACAGCGCACTCCGCTCATCATGCCCGGCATTCGTAGATCATTCCTCCTTTGCTTTTGCTTTTGCTAAAGATGAGTCAGTTCAGAGCTTATTCGAAACAGTAACAAGGCATTCGATAGCACTTGCCCAAGAGACCTGCTATGCGAAAAGACCTGGACTTGTACTGCTTACTTGCTTGCTCTTATCTTGCGAAGAATGCTTTCAGTCCAAATCCCTGTGTACTGAAAATGGCTTATTCTTGCAAAACCTATTCCGTCCATTTCGGGAAAAAAAAGTTAGCAAGTAATCCCTCTCACTAGTTCTCTTTCTTGCTTGAAACTAAGGGTCTGGAGACTGACAAACTCGCCTTTGACTCCTCTCCTACTGGTTTGGAACTCGTTCAAGCCTTACTTCGATCTCTATGTATACCTATATAGATATATTCATTCCCTGACCAGCTCAAGATCACGAATTGGATTCGAACCAATTTCTTTCCCTATCGGGCGACTTCCCTTTTAGTAGATCGTGAGTGGGTCTGTCGTCCTCCTCATTATAGTCCTCCTAAAATCAATAGCATTTCGTCGAAATATATCCTGTCTTTTCACCTTAGTAGTCCTATGCATAGTCAGTACTATAGCCCCAATCATGGCTACTAATAAAATAAGACTAGGAACCAAAAACCAGACGAAATAGTAGGTATAAAGTAAATTGCCCAATGTTTCCAAATTAGTCCAACTTCGTACCTTTCCGGCATAAACTGTATATCTCAGAGAGGTCGTATTTCTTTGGGTTGGTAGTAATGGAATGGTTTCATTATCTAAAATGAAGAACATTTCCCACCAAAGGATCAGTCCAATAATACCACTCACTGGTAAATAGCGCAAGACTTCTTCGTGAATCTCCGCTATTTGAATATGGAACATCATAACAACGAATAGGAATAAAACGGCTATAGCTCCTATATAAACTACTGGGAAGATCATAGCGGAGAAGTCGAGACCTAACAAAAGAAGTAAACCTGAAGTATCGCGAAAGACTAGGATGGGAAACAAAACGGAATGTACCGGATTTTTAGCACGTGCAACCATCAAACCAGAGACCAAAGCAGGGCTCGACAAAACAGAAAGTATCATGGTACGTCGTCCTTCCCTGAAATGGAACTTTCATACTGGAGCAAGAACTAGCATGAAAGTCGATCTATTACGACCAGCGCGGTTGTTCGTATTTCATTTTCTTTTTCCCTTCTTAGAAAGCACTCACTGAGTTACTTACGGAATCTCAAATCTCTCTCGACGCCGAGAATTTTTTATGTGTCCAGGTCGATTAGAGGTTCGGTTTGCTTCTCCCCTTTAGCGTTCTGGGCCCATGAAAAAATAAAGAAACCCGAAATCAAAAAGAAAGAAGATAAATTTTGCCATGTTTCCCGAGAGAGGCCGCTTTCTCTCAGGCCATCAGTCTTCTACTTCTAGTCGACTGCTCTATGACGGGCTTCCCTGTTTCCTGGGCTCTGCTCGCTCGTCTACGCTCCGACCCAGCAAGTAATAATTGAAATTTATTTCACCTTGCCTGCTGCATTAAGATTTAAAACTTGTCGTCAAAAAACAGGCAATCAATCAGAATTAAGAAAAAAAAATTGAAATAGTGACTAGATGGATCCCTATCTTTATCTCTATCCACGGAGATACCTATCTATATGGATAGAAATCTATCTATGAATCGATCTAGACTATCCTCTATCCGGATGGATATGTCCCTATGAGCGACTACGCCGATCTTTATATGTTTTGGCCACGTCCGTTTCCGCTCCGAAGAGGAAGGTTTAAATCTTTCAATCTTATGTCGTGAGGGATATGACCTATGTTAGGTCCATAAGATACCACAGCTTTTAGTGTTCTATGATTCACCTCCGAATAATGAGTAGGTAGTTCGATCCTTTTGATTCTTCTCTTCATAGTAAACTGATGGGGGGATGCGGAGCAATAGATCGAATTACTATATAAAGAAGAGTTGTAAACTATAGGACTTCTTATTCGAGTAGGAAGATTTCGGTTTTTCTCGTTCCTTTTATTCGATAAGAATAGGGATTTGAAATGATACAAATTTCTCTTCATTCTGTTGTGCTCAGCGAAGGAACTGCCTAAGCATACTTTTTCGGATCCAAACTTCTTTGTTCTTTCTAAGTCTTCTTCTTGCATAGAAGAACGCAACTGTTGCAAAAACCGGGATTTTAGTAGTAGGCGGCATCCCCTCTTAGTTTTGAGTAGGTGGAACCATTCTGTTTTGGTTCTTCTCCACATTCTTACCGGGTGATCCAGGAATTTGCCTATTATTTTTTCAACTGATATTTCGATATAGAAAGATCTCCTTATTTCTTCACCGCGGATTCTTGCGTCATTTTCTTGAAAAGATATTAGATCACCGTGGGACACTTTCAAATGAGTAATGCTTACCATTCCATTATTCACACAAACCCTTCGATGACTTATCGGCTGCCTTGCTTGAGGAATAGTTTCACAAAAATGGAGACGAACCGGAATAACGTCCAATCTTGTTTCTGGATTAAGTAGAAAAGGGATATATGAAGTTCGTTCTGTTCCTCTGTGCATCTCTGTGATGGGTAAATCCCCATGAAAAAGGGACAACTTTCGTGTAGTTTGTGATTGGATGTAACTGTTAAGATTTTCTCTCGGATAAATCTTTCTCTTAATATAATTCTTCTTCTTCCTCAATCTTCGGAGAATGCGGCGTTGTCTTATTGTAAGTTCTCTCTTCCGAACATTTCCTGAAAGTAGACGACAAGTTTTAAATCTTAATGCAGTCAAGGTTTTATTAATTGAATCAGTCTTTTTCGCCACATCGCGTATAACGGGAATCGAACCCCCTCTGCTGCTGGCGGGCGAATGGAGAATGTTCTACTTCGATCCAGCAACTTGTTAGGAGTAGGTTTTGGCTTTCCCCTTTCTCTAATAATAAGCTTCCAAACAAAGCTCCTTCCTTCAGCTGGTGCGCAGGAGCGCACTTCCGTTTTCCCCTTACTATACAAGGGGGTGTAATGAATAGAGATCTCCCGCCAGCAGTCTTCTCTTCCTATCACTTCACTTCGTTCGAGAGATCTGATCTCATCGGACCTCACCGGGCCGGGGAAGGAATGGGTGGTCCGGGAACAGCAACGGGAGAGGGCTCGTAGCCCCCCCTCTTCCTCTTCCCCACGCCTATTTGTTCCCCCGGCCCCGGAACTCTTTTTTTTTTTAAGAAAAAGATGAAAAGATAGGGCCATGATACATTCCGGAATATTGTAAGGGTAAATAGACTCTTTTCGTCCTTCCTTTTCGATGCCTGCCTGAGGACCTATGTGAATGTTTTGGAATGGGGATGTTCGCCTTTTGTAACAAGTAGACCCACGATACGGACTAATAGATGTTCTTACTCTTACCCGAAAGTAAGATCTATTCATAGTTGGCCAGTCCCCCACGGCATGGCTTCTCGCTTTTCATGAATGTATCTCCCCTTCTGCTTATGTGAGTTTGACCCGCCTTTGACTCTGCTTGCTTCTGACTCCCTATGAGCCGTTTTACGACCTTTCTTTTTCGGAGGGTCGGCGGGACATGGGAGCTTCAGCTCATGCATCGGTTTACCGAAATCACCTCCGCTATCCCACTTCCTTAAGGCGAGCAGCCCTTAAAAAAAGGCCCTAAGAGGGCTCTTCTTTATATATTACATAAGCCCTAAAGTAGGTAGCCCCGAAAGCCGAACTCAGCAACTTGTTAGGAGTAGGTTTTGGCTTTCCCCTTTTATGTTATTAGTAAAGCGCTAACGAGCAAGAAAATGGATGCGCGTTAGCGCAACGGCTTTCGCGCAGCTCAAGGAGTTGCTTGTTCTATAGTATAGTAAGGGGCTTTTTCAATAAGGCTCGCGTAGGGGCGCTCGCGTTTTTTGGCTCTCTTCGCTCCACTAGCCTTGATTGGCGGATGGAAGTACCGAGGTGCGTCTGGTGGTATCGTATATAAGATCACGGCTGCTTTTAGGAGCTTCCTTCGTCACCCTCTTTCTTAAAGCCGGCGGGGAATGAAAAAAATCTTTTATGTTATGTCTATTCTCGATGTATGCGTCCCAATCCAAGGAAAGGGGAAGTGAGCTCAACCAGTGCTAGAAGGAATCCTTCTCCTCATCGAACGAGGAGAGGGCGGGTCACTTATCTATCTTACAAATAGAAGGCCGGGTTCTTGGACCAGATGAGGGGGGTTACGAGACAGCTAGGGGGGGCCAGCGGAGAACATGGAGTTTGAGAGAGCCTCTTCCCGGATAGAAAGTGCATATTTGCCGGCCGAGTGAGCCTTTCACCTGGCTAACACACAAAAAATAAAGCATGGGAATAGTGATATCAAGGTTCCTTTTCTGATTAAAAATAGCAAGCAGTGCTTATTTCTCACTAGGATGGAGAACCCGGACCCATTCCCAACTCGACAACCAGAGACAGGCGACGTAGCCTTCAATTCCACTTTATGGGAAAAACCCCCTCTAGCGATATTTGCTTTTCCTCCCGTGTCCTCCTTATTTTTAGTTTAGGTTCCAAACCTCGATTCCCTTATGTAGGGCGAGACAAAAAGCGTCCGGCCGATGGAATATGTACAAACATCTTACCAGGGAATGCGCATTGACTCATTCTATCTTGATAGAGAGATTTCAAATTCGACGAAATGAAGCACAGAGTGCCCGCTACTCGTTCATCATTCAGACAGATGCGCCTCTCCCCCAAGTTGTCCGGGTTCATCCTTCAATCAATCATTCGTACGGGGAATATAGTGGCTTTTATGGGCTTTTCGCTCCTCTCCGTCGCGTTGGTCGCCTCCAACTTAATTCTCCTGATGTGGCTGGTTTTTCCGGCCAACCATGGCCGATCCGGCCACTTTGACTGCTGCCAAATCCTTCTTTAATGGAGGATCTTCATCCCGACCACCAGATCCTTCTTCTTCTAAGTCTTACGCAGCTATGGTGGAAAAAAAACTCTCGTCTGCCACCTTTACAACATAGGCCCCTTCCTTTAAATAAAAAGCCCGATCTCTCATCGGGAGCCGGGTGTGTGCTTCACTTATGATGAGATTCACAGATCAGTAGATCCGTTACGCTTTTCTTTGATAGAAAAGTTATCCTCAGGCCGTCCGTCCCTCTGTAGATGAGATTAGACCTCATGTTTGCACTCACTGGATGATGAACAGCGAAGTTCATATTGGATTACTCCTCGATCCAAGACATGTTATTATGAGGTTCTCATCACAAGAAGATTTCATTCAAGCTTTTTCCAGGAAATCTCTCGTCATTATCATTAAGGCTTATTATTTCAAGTTTCTCTGGTCTCCTTGGTTTGATCCGCGGTTTGAATCTTCTATTGCACCGCTTTTGATCTCTCTCCCAAACCTTCTCCTTAATTTCTTCTACCTTTTTTCTATTTCAGGGGTGATAGATAGGGTTCTGAGATTTGATGGCCCAACGATAGGGTTGGTGTGGCCAGACCACTGTGAAAATAGAACGCTCGCGTCTGCGTGGAGATAGATCTCTTAAAGAAAAAGCCAAATCGGATCTGGTTAGGAATGGGTGCAGGAGGAAAATGGCAGAAAATCATCTACGAGAGAGTTCCTAAGTTATGTTCCCACTGCATGCTTCGAGGCCACGACAATGAAAGTTGCAGACATCAAAAAAAAAGGGTTCAGAAAGCCTTTCACAAAGACCCTTACACAATACAATAGGGCTTGCCCTATTGTGTAATACAAACTCAAGGCCTCAGATTCTCACGAAAAAGGCAATCAATGAAGTTGAATAAGCACTCCCAGCAGAATAATTGTATTGAGATTTCGAGCACTGATTTGATCTACGATCACCTGCTCCATCTGCTCTCAATACATTGATTCATCAATCCACTCATGATGATATCAATGCTAGTAATCCTCCTTTACAGCAGTCTCATTGCCATATCTCTGAAACAATCATTCTGATATCGTTCCAAAAGAAGAGACATTCGCAGATATCTCTTCGAAGAAATCCGATTCTGTTCATAGAAATTCAAAGAGATTTCTTGCAGTTTTCTCTCTTTAAATGCCATGCATAGAGAAGACTGGGCCCAAAGCATTGTAGGTGAGCAGATCAGCAAAGAATGAATCTCTTGAATATCAGAAGCGATAGAGATTGTTATTTTGGGTCAGAAAATGTTAAAACTGATACTATCAAGGAGACGAAAAGCTTCTTCTTCTTTTGATCTTACTTCCTTCAGATGGTAAGAAATTGCTTACTTTTGCTTACTTAAAGGGCTCGACCAATCTGCTTTGTTATCAGATAAGGAACATATTTTGAGCGAGCCCCGACTAATAATCGGGAGGGCTGAAGCAGCTTGGTTGTCTCTTTCTAGCTAGTAAGGGGGGCACCCTCATTCCGGTTGAGGAAAATCAGAATCATGAGATCCATGCTCAAGCTGAAAAAGTTGAGAACTAAAAAGTAAAGGGTGAACCTCTTACTAGATCTAAATCTAGATCAGTACAGCAAGATGTAGCTCATCCCCACTTTCAGTAACTTCATGATGAAAGCTCTTATCTTGAGGGGTATAGCAAGATCTGAATCTCGTAGAAGACTAACTAATATTATCAAAATCAAGTTTGCATTTTTTCCATTCTTGAACCTATGATAGAACATTTCATTTGAGGATGCAGCAGATTGGCAGAAAGATGGGCCTCCCTAATACCAGAAACAAGAGCACAGAGGACAGCAAAATCTGGTTGGAGTGATGATATGCAGGTAAAAAATATTCGAACCTCAACTCAATGTTTCACGGCTGATCTATAAAGGGATTTACCCTTTATTAAGCTATCCTTTATCTATGCCAAATGCAGCATCACTGATCGCCCTTTGTTGTGTGGGATGAATGAAAAACTATAGCGGTCTCATCTAATGATGCTTGGTTTATGGAAGGAGACTTTCATATTCTCGCTGAAACTCATGAAAAGCTTGGATTCAAAAACAATAATGCGATGCTGGAATTTCAGGAGATGATTCCCCCCCCCTTTACGTAATGGGGCATGCTTTTTTGTGGATATAATATAATATAAAGGCAGCAAATACACGTGGTGTAATAACCAATCTGGAAATAACTGTATTTTGGCCCGTCTTGATAGAGCAGTGGTAAAGATGAGCTGGGTCAAGCGATTTGCCAAGACTTTCGTTGAGCATTTGCCCAGAACTTGCCCCTTACTTCTAGAAGGCCACTCCCCTCCGCTTATCTCCATGGTGGAGTAGCCAGTTGTCACGCAGCTGGAAGAAGCGAGAGGTTTGAAGACGCTCGACTGAAAGGAGAGTTTGGTTCTTCCTTTCAGTTTTCATTCGAACTTGGACTTGGTTGTAATTTTTTTCCCTCACCCGATGGATAGTTGGAAATGTTCGGGTGCAGGCTTTCATGCCTTACTATTGGATTATACTTTCATGCTAGACGACTATTGGATTTTTTCCAATTCTGACACCAATCATTTACAAGTGAGTATTACACCAGGAATTGACAAGCGTTGATAAGACCCATCAAAGCGTTGATAAGAAGAAGGATGCCCCGGTGACCGGCTAAGCGAGACAACCTGACTAGAATTCCTCTGGATTCCCCCTGTCCCACCCTATTCCTATACTACTGGAGAAGAGGGGTAAAGTGGAAGACTTCGTTCGAAGATTGATTTCGTGATAAGATTGAGTGACTGAGATGACCGATTGACAATGAGAACTTTCATCTTAGGGATCCGAGTGGACTACTCTCGATCACCTTCCTTTAGAAAAGACCTGGAAGAGTCAACAGGGCTACTACTAGAGGCAGAAAGAGAAGAGCGAAAAGACCGAAGGCATTACAGACCGAGTGATACTAGGCAGAGTGATAGAAAGGCGTTCACAAGAAAGCAGACAGGAAAGACTACCTTCACCTTAACGGCCTCGATTCCCTACTCCAAGATGGGAAGGAAAAGCCTTGTGAGCACTGGAGACCTCTCTCATGGGAGCTACTTCCTCGCGGTACTGCTTGCCTGGAGTTAGCATTCCGAACTCTCTATCGCATCTTCTTCTTTCTACTTTATATAAGATAAATCATTCTATCACTTTTTCCCACGGAACTGCGCCTTTTCCTCCTTGACTACATCCTTATAATCGTCTGCCTGCCTTGACAGAAGAAGCAGTAAGCGTCTCCAGACATAGAAAGTAGGCAATCACTTACCTTTCGTTAGCGGTCTAGGTTTCAGTCGTAGTTTCTGGTATCGACACAGACAGTGGGAAATCTCTATACGATTGAAGTCAGTGTGCAAGACAAAGTCTAGTTTTTACTTTGAGTTCCAACTTTGACTCGCGCTACCCGAAAGGTACTAGAAGTAACCTTTTCTCTAAGCTAAGCTCGCCAGCCGTCAACCAAGCCAATAAAATCTGCCTCTTGCGCTCTTATATAATCTTTGGCCTCTCTCTGCTTCTCGACTTTACCGATCCTTCTTTCATTCCATATAAGGACCTTCATGTGGAACTATTTTGTTTTCACATTCCCCTCGCACCTTAGCGCTGCCTCTGGTTTTTCGTCTTGTGTAGCCCTTATTTGTCTTTTGTTCTTTGGCCTTGACTTTCCCCTTCCCCCCTCTTTTCAACATCTATGATATGTTCTGCATTTTGTTCGCCCACTCTTCATTCAGGGTGGTTAGAACCAGGGGAGGATCTTCCACCTTTAAGGTCATAGCACCATTACCTGAACGCTTACTTTTACTGCTCTTCTCAGGTTCACCTCTTTCTTTTCTTAGGATTGGCTGCCCTGAGGTTGAGGTTATTGTTTGGAGTCATTTGTTTATCACAGAACAAGTCCCCCTCAGTCACTGCCATAGTTGACCCAGTATCAACCCTCTCTTCCAGATCCTCGCTTCTATGCTATGGGCCAAATCACTCTCCTCGCTCGTTAAACTCGCATCTTGACTACACCCTTCTCGGCTTTGTTACCCAGACACTCATCCTGAGCAATCTCTTCCGGTTCCGCAGTGTCCAGATCTGGCATCTTTGCCTCTTCTTGTTCAGGGTCCTCTAGAACCGCTAAACGGTTCGGGCTGACTAGGTCTAGTTGGGTCATTCCACTAGCACAACTAGTGTCCAGCTCCCCCCCTTTGCCATTGTCACTACTGGTACCTGACCCCGTCGGCTCGACATTTTTGCAAACACCGACCCTTACTCAATAGGGCAATGCAAAGAGGATAACGAGGACAGCTGACTACCACTAAAAGTCAGACTACGAGTACACAATGTATGATTGAAAACTGCCGCTGCGTACTACCTGGTGCTTGCAGGTCTGACTGGTGCCTTCTCTCCAACAGCTGCTTCAATCAATGTTAAGTCTGACTACGAGCCCGCAGCTGACTACTTATTGAAAGACCGAACAGGAAATGAAAAGTCGTACTACAACAACTGTAAACATTCCCTCCCCGCTCTTACTTTGATCGACTTGCCCACACAGCGTCTTTTTTGAGAGAAGAGGTCAAGGGGCTAAGTGACTCTCGAAAGTCGTCTTTTGTATCGCGTCAAGAGAAATGACATAGATAAGATCATTGCTTGAAGAGTTTCATTGTCGAATTGATCTCGGAATTGGATCCCAATAGTAGCTGCTGCCCAAAGGTGCTTTATGAAAGCCGGTCCACAGCAGTGAAAGTACGATTGATTTTGTCGATCGAGCTTCTTGCTTTTTTTGAAAATCTGGCTTGACTACTCTGCTTGCTTAACACAAGTGTGATTTAACCTTCACGGACTACTTTACTACCCTCCGGCTCGAAAGCAACAAGCAACTCCTTGAGCTGCGCGAAAGCCGTTGCTCTAACGCGCTTTAGTTTTCTTGCAGGTTACTAATAACATACATAGAAAGGGCTTTTTCTCGCTTGTTTGATGAGACCATATAAGGCTTTCTTCAATCGGCAAAAACAAGGGATGGATCGGAAGTCTGATAAGGCTTTAAGAGATGGGAACTCCAGCGGTAAGAAAGAGTAACTAAGTAAATAAATCGGTGGATCACACACACTTGTTAGAGACAGAGACAGGGACACGCCTGACTATTTAGAAAGTATACAAGTGTTGAAAGAGTGAAGTCTGGGGACAACGGTAAACGTGAGGAATGGGATCTCCAAAGCTACCCGCCCTCATAAAAAAGTTCGCAAGCAAGGGACATGCCGAACACCTACCTTTCCAACGAAGTCCAACGCGAGGACTTTTAATTGACGATGCGTTCCATCGTCAGCAAGCGGTGGCCGACAAGGCCCTTTTCCCTAAATATCTTGGGAAGCGAAGAGGACAGAAACTCGTTCGGTAAGATTATCCCGAAGGTAGGCATTTACCCAAGGCACTGATATTCTGAGCTGAGTCTCTCAATTATACGTGTTTTAGGGAGTTGAACGTCTTATTCTTATGAGTGGCCTATGTGAATATAAGCCAGGAGCAAGGATTCCGGAAAGTGGAGTGAAAGCCGGCTCTAAACAGGATCCAAAAACGTTCAAATCCAGTGGAAATCTGGATATAAAAAAAAATGCAGTTCAATCGTCGAAAGTGATATCTCTTTTAGTCCGGTCTTCTTTTCTCTTTTGAGTCAGGTTCTTAAGACAGGACAGGAAATCGGGTAAGAATCTCTCTTCCGGCCTATTAAGTAAAGTAAGTTAGTTCGAGATCGAAACTGGACCTGAAAGAGACTAGACTTCTAGTAACAGTAGGTGCGCCTTCAGTTGAGGAGAGCTGTTCACAAGCAGTGGTTATGAGCTCTTTCGGTTCAGAAGAGGCTAGGCTGCGCACCTTCAGTTGCACTAGTGGATTGAATAACCTTTTTTTTTTTTTTAGTGCCAACAAAGTGCATGTGTTGTTGGTTAATGTTAATAAAAACACGAATTTCGATAGGCTGGAGGACTGATACTATAAGTAGGACAAACGCCTTAAAAGAGAAATGAAAGGAATTTTTCCACTTATCCAAGGAATCTCTTTCTTGGCATTTGTATTTGAGAGAGAGCTATGCTTAGGTCAGTTTCTTTAGTAAACTTTTTTGTTAAGTCAGAAGTTTTCTTTAGGGGCGTAAGCGGTAGTCCCGTATGAAATTCATAAAACATTCATATCTGGCACTTGAGGAGGTCAATCTTAAATGTTGGAAGCTACTGCTAAGGTACTCCCCCTCATCTATAAAGGATAGGCAATTGAGAGAGAATAGGGCGATAGCCCGGTTTTGATTGAATAATCCTTTCCTGTGCTTGTATTGAGGTATACCGAAGATATGAGTAAAAGTAGGTAACAGGAGGGGAGGGATTGCTGTTTTTTATTAGTGAGGGCAAGCAGCTTTCATTTTATTTTAATAGTTTGGTAGGGCTTTAAAGAGTAGGCGGTTCGTATGTTTTTATGACCCTCAGAATAATAAGTAGGAGGATACGCAGAGCAAGAGCTCTTGAAGTCTACCGGGGCGCGCTTCTTAATTCATCCATTTAGGCCCTACTAGGAACACGTAGATCCAGGGAACCTGGCTCGGGAACAGCTTCTTACTAGTATAGTAGGGGCTAATCACAGTAAGAGAGTCCAATCTCTGAAATAGAGCTTAGTCTCTCCATAGTAGTATACTAGTAGAAGGCGTAGGTTATGACTTAATCCAATAGAGTCAGAACACCTTTCTATATAAATGGTGCTCGATGAAACGATCCAGATTCCACACTATGCTGTGGGCTGGGGAGAGAGCTGCTCTGCGAAGCTGGGCGTTCAGTGTTCTTATGGAGGAACCATACTAGAAAGAAAATATAAAAGGCCTTCAAAACAAAAAAGAGCGATAGAGTGATGGGCAACCTTAGTCTATATGTTGCTCGTAAGCCGCCAAGTACCAGTTTCGCAACAGTACTGGCGCAAAAGGATCGGTCCTTCACTTGCTGATCGTTCGCGAGTTGAACTCGCTCTCTTGCCACGCCTTTCACTCACTCGCTTGAGTCGGACTCAATCACTCTTTTTGTTTGGAGGATCATTCGTTCTTCACTCTCTTGCTCTTGCCCCCGCAGGGAGCGCAGCAACCAAGGTGCATATTATCATATAGAAACAAGCAAGCGTAGCGAATCACATAGATAAGCCCCTACCTGCCAGCGCGCGGGCGGGCGAAGCGCGAAAAGGATGGATGTCTGAGCGGTTGAAAGAGTCGGTCTTGAAAACCGAAGTATTGATAGGAATACCGGGGGTTCGAATCCCTCTCCATCCGCGAAGTCATAAGTTCTCTCTTGCGTTATCTATAGATATAGATAAGAACGAATCGGATCGACTCGACTGATATGATAGATGGAATGGGTAGCTTGTGTTATGATTTTTTTAGGACTTTGTCTCCCTTTCGTTATCTTCTGCTCCCCTTGTATAAGTTGGGGAAGGGCCGGGTGGATTATTACCTTTGGGAGCTAAGTCGAAGATCTCGGTGGTCTTGTGAGTGGTTGATAAACTACGATTGCAGTTTTCTTTAGGAAGTCCCATAGCTGTGAGGCTTAACAGACAAAGAAAACGGTGGATACTTCCACTAGTTGGGTAGAAGGTGACGACCCTAATGAATCGACTATGAAGAGAAGGGGATTTGGTGTTGAAAAAGATTATCCCTATTCAGAACGACCATCGTGGAAAGTGGACCCCGAATTATGAAGGTCCGTACGTCGTTAAGAGAGCCTTTTCAGGGGGTGCCCTTATTTTGACCAACATGGATGGAGATGAACTACCAAACCCCGTGAACTCAGATGCTGTGAAAAAGTATTACGCTTGAAATCCGTGTATCTCAATCAGTTGAATTAATGAAAACGGTTTGATCCCTTTTCGCAACCCATTTTATTTTCAGAAAGATTGGGAGAGTCTCCTTCCGGAGGCATTCTCAGCAGGCTATTAGTTTAGCTCTGTAACATAGATACAAGAATCTGATTTTGGTGAAGCTGGAAAGGGAGTTTAATTGTCCCATAGGACAGAAGGAAGAAAGGTAAAAGCAAGGCCAAAGGGGAGAAGAGAAGTTCGACCATGACATAAGAAGAGGGACAAGAAGTCCACCTGTAAGAGAAGACTTGGCTGCTAAGTCGAGGAAGACAGAACAGAGGAAAGGATATTGTGCGGCTCTATCTTTCTACTTCTATGAAAGGCAAGTGTTCAGGGACTTAGGGCTAAGAGACCCAGGGATCAAAGACGATATCTATCCTAAAGAGAAAGAAGAAGAAAAAGCAGTATTTCGCGGACCATCACTGGAAAACAAATTGAGCTGTAGGCATCAAGGTAAGGGACCGATATTTTATACTGCTGCAGAAGCGAAATCGGGTTGAAAGGTAAGGATAGCATGATTGACTGCTTACGGGTTCCTTGGATCATGGGCCACAGCTACTTGGGCCGCTGAACATCATTTGGATGTGCCGAGGCTATATTATATGGGCTTAGGCCTTTTGATGGCTGTCATTTTCTGGGCTATTTGGATAGACTCAGATCCTTTCATGTAGGAGATGGATGGGCTCGGATCCTTTGCATTCTTTCATGTGAGGAGCCAACTTTGACGGGCTTTGAATTTGGATAGATCCTGTGGGACTTCTTGCATTTGGGCTTGCTTTGATGATGGGTAGGCTTGTTGTGCTTTGGCCCTTCTGTGGGCTTTCATCGAAACAGGCCCGAGTCTTCATTTTTAGGACTTTCTTTGTGATGGTTCATGTAGGCTTGGGTCTTTCATTCGGGCCCTATTGGGGCACCCTGTGGGCCAATGCATATAAGCTTGGGCTTTCTTAACGTGGCTCATTTGACGACTCAGTACATGGATGTCACGAGTCTATTGGCATAGAATATGGAATCTTTTCTACGTAAGCTGGTTGTACAAAGTTTGTTACAATGTGATTCGGGTATATTATGTGTGCTCCGCAAGGTAGCCAGAGCCAGCCAGGTTTTCATTAAAGAGGCATGATAGTCTGAAACTGCAGAAAAAGTGCGGAGAACTAGCCAGAAGTGTGCCTGCCATCCAATTCGGTGACGCATGGCGGGATTCCTCTACCACTCTATAAATGGAGGCTCAATAAGTGTCTTCTTCATCAAATTCAAATCAAAGAAATTGAGTACTACTATGGATGCTGCAAACAGGCTTTCTGCAATTGCTGCCGAAATGGGGCCACTGAAAAATGAAATTCAAGAGCACCGTAGAGTGCTAAACTTCCTTTTGAGAAGTGTTAGAACAATGGATCCTGCAAGGAAAGAAGCGCGCATTCGCGCTACCAGAGAGCGCATAGAGGGTTTGGAGGAGAGGCAGCATCCCTAAATTCGATTCAAAATCGTCTTTCCCGCGGTAAAGGCAAAGAAACTAAACTTGCCTATGTTACCATCCGGTTGAAGTCTAACTATACCCAGTATAAAAGTGGGGATAGCTGATTTACTTTTTCCATAAGCGGATTTGGCAAATAGAGGTCGATACCCAAAGAAGAAAAGAGGCAAGGCATAAGGATATGATTAAACCGAACCCTAATCCAGTCTCTGATGAGGCAATTGGGCCTGAAATGGATCCTTCTTTTGTGGACTCAGGGGTTTCCCCATCGTAGTGAACCGTATTCGAAAACAGTGCCGAATTTCCTTATCTTAGCTCTTTCTGTCTTCTCGGCAACGGACTAGGCCTTGCTTGAAGCGGGGAGTTGGAACAGCTTAGCGTGATCCGTAGTTAGCAAGGTGGGAAAGAACAGGGCCTAGTTCCTTTGCCTAAAGTCGACTGAAAGTAGAAGCCGGGCTAAGGCATCTTCAAGTGCTAGTGGAAGATTCGGGTTGCCTTCTGTGCCCCCTATTTCTTAAGGTAAGGTGATTACCCCTGAATGCTCCTCGGTTTGCAGCTTGCTTTCAAGCCTAGCCGACTCAGTCGAACGGGGTTGGTAAAAACAGTTCCTGTGCGAGGTGGCTCTCCGATAGGAATTAGGCTTTCTTCCGTGGGCAGGCCTACCTTAAAGAGAGGAAATTCTTTGTAGGGAGAACTATATGCGGGGTAGAAAGAATGGTAGGGCAGAGGGGTGAACCTGTCCGCTTGTAGAGAGGTCTTTCTTTGCAAGGCGAAGGTTGTTTTCGGCGATGCTAGTTTCATGTAGTTATTTCAGGGAGGCAGAAGCTGCTGTAAAAGGGAAGGGCTAGCCGAATAGGAAAGCCGGCAGTAGGGGCCTTTCAAGCAGGAGTGAACAGGAGCTGCATGAGAGTGGAGTTCCGTAATGTTATGTTCTTTGAGCCGTGGGGCTTGCTGCCTTACCTTCATCCGTTACTGATGCCGGAAGACAAGGATCAGAATCTAGACAGCCTCTTTGCTCGTTAGTTTATGCCAATATGCCCAGGAGTGGAAGAGATGGAGGAGAGCTACTCGATGGATAAAGGTACTCCCCTCTGATGTAGCGAATGGGCTTATTGCCCAAGGCAAGCTGGAAATGCTTGACTGGCAGGTTACCTTCGATGGACAGGAGAGAGGAAACAATCAATTGGACCACTTTCCTTTGGTGACGGACTAAAGAGCTTCTTAGACACCGGCGGTGCTGGAATGTGAGAAGTTGGATAAAGAAAGATGAGACGCTCTACATACAATAACATTTATATAAGAGATATCCCATCAGCTATACGTACGAGATATTGAACCAGCTCGACTGATCTGCTTGTGGATGCCTCTTTTTTCGAGACTGAACGTCAATGGAATCCTCGGCCACCCTCGGGTTATCCATTTTTGTGCTATTTTCTCTGCCACCAGAGCCCTCTGTGTGCTGTCGCTAGTATTGTGAAATTCTTAGGTGCCGGGTGGATAAGTGATCGAGTGGTACGCCTCTATCGAGCCCCGCCCCAGAGCCCCATCGAGCCAAAAAGCTTTCCCCCGATGGGTTTGACTTTCATATCAGCGGTGTTTCAATCATTCTCGGTAAAAGTCTTTCTTGGCCGCCTGGTTCTTGAAAGCGACTCTGCTTCGAAGCCTTAAGAGGGACAGTTGTTGGCTCTCCTTTTGGGCGAGGAGAAAGTAAGTGCGACCCAGCGAGACCTACTCCCGCTTACTCTAGTCCCGTTCGTGAACTTGGGGAGAAAGAAAGATCTGTATTCATTTTATGAGCTTGGAGATCAAGTTTGAGAAGAAGTAACCGAGACAAAAGAAAAGGCTTCTCTTAGCCAATCAAATCAAGGCTCAAGAGACCTGCTGTTCAATCGAGTAGCTTGGATGCTATACCCATAGCCTCCTACGCTCCTCTTGATCGACTGGCTTTCTTGTCTTGTTCTCTTTCTTTCCCGCCTCCTGGTTTTGAAATAGAAGGTTCGAAAGGACCAGGCGGGTGTTTCCCCTTCGGGGGTTTACATGTCCTGCTGATTCTTCCGATCCCATCCAGTCAGCCTAAAAGTCAAGTCAATCCTTGCTTGAAGCCGTTACTTCTGAAGCTACTCTAAGAAGAGAAGGCTTTCATTCACCTTGCGTACTGTGAGAGCTACCTAGTTACTTTCTTACCTTGCTTACGTCCCTATAAGAGCTATAGAATTGACTTCTTTAATCTTACCGCTACTCCTTGCTTGAAGGCATTCCCCATTCACATTCAGGTCAGGCATTGAGTAATGGGTAAGTCATTCAATCTCCAATTCTTCCTCACCCGCCCAAGGCGAGAAAGACCAGCTTCTTTCCTCTTACTAGAGAGCGAGCTAACAACAAATCCTCTCCCGTTGGTCGAGTGTCTTCAAACCTCGTGAATTGCCTTTTGGTTGGCATGATCAGGGGCGGGATTTCACTCTTCAATGGTACGGTACCAGCACGGGCCCTTTCTCGATATGGGTAATCCTTAGTATACTCAAAAACTCCGTTTGGTGGGTCTGAAGTCAAGACCAAAATCTCCTCTTTTCGGAAGAGCGTGAAAACTTGAAAACTATGGCCAGATCTTGGTAGGGAAATGGGGCCTTCCGACCCCTTTGGGCCGGGTGTACTTGGGATCAGAAAGGCTTAGGCTTGTTCTACGCTTTAAAAACTGAGCTGAAGCTCACCTCGAATTGGGAGGAAGAGAACCAGCACCTCTTCTAAGCTACGTGAGTGCGGAACATGCTCTCTTCTTGATCTCATCAGCATAGGCCGTTGAGTCGACGCCTGCCATACCAACCCCGAAAGGATCAGTCCCAAGATTTCATGTCATTGATGAGTACATCAAGTTCGCGCTAGAAAAACCATACTCGTAGGGGCAATTCCCGCTTAGGTAGATCTACTTTGGTGATATACTAAAAAGAACCAAATGAGCTTGAAAGCAAGAATGAAAGCTAAGAAAGGTCCCCTTCTCGGGATAGGTGGGCTCATCCTGACTACGGTTCGCCGGAATATTATCTCTATCTATTCTATGGTGTATGACCAGGGTCTCCTATGACTACCACTTGAACGAGTCAATCGGAGGCTTTATCGAAAGCGGACATCTTTTTAATTTAAATAGAAAATGCCGACTAAGGATCTTTTTTGAAAAAAAAAGGGTTCGGGAAACCGGCTTTGACAGTGATCGGAGGCCATCGGAACAGATCTCTCACTGGCATACCGAAAAGCAAGCACAAAAAAAAGAACTCATCCGAAGCGGCCGGTTGTCCCCTTTCTCGGTAGGGAACAATCCGGCCAGACATCCAGTTTTGATGTTCGGACATTGGACCGAAGCCTTTGCGCGTAGAATTTCCATATATTGAGATGGATGAAGGGCTTCCGGCAAAGCACCAGGGGGTAGCTCCCGCACCCATTCCTGTACACATACACATGTCGGCGTAGGTAGCTGTGTCACGCTAAGTAACTGATAGATTCTCTCTCAATGGGTTTCCCTTCCTCCCTATGGTGTCTCTTTGGGAAAGAGGTTTTCTCCGTTTGGGATCTTAGTTCTACATGATGCTGGAATTGGATCTACTATTAAGGATTGTTAAAGGACAACTGGCGCAAGTCTGCAAAGATGATTGAAGCTTTCGTGAGTGGTTATGCCGGATCTCTCATCCCGTTCATAGAGGAATCCTTCCCCGAATGGTTCGCCATTGTGACCTCCCTTGAGAAGGAGGATTCCCACTTCCATAGTAGCAGGCATAGCTATGAGGTACTGCCCGGTTCTCTTCTACCCTACCCACATCGCCCATCTATGCTGATCGAGAGCCCGACCCATGGTGTGCTAGTTCCAGGATAAAATGACTAGTCAAAAAAATGGGAAAGAGTACAACGGGCGCTGCCCAACCTTCCTTCTAGGAAAGGTCATCGTCCTGACAGACAACACAACGGATCGGTTACCCGAAGTGAAACTTTCCCGTAACGGGAAATCTTAGCCAAAGTATGATCTCAGTCAGCAAAGCACGAACGGCTGCATTTTCCTTTTCCCTTCTATCAGATTTCCTCGATTCATGGTTAAAAATAGCTCTCTTTGCGCTAACTAAGCCCATACCATCTTCTTTTTTCGGATTCCTCTTTGAGATCAACGGAAAGAACAACCATTACAGATGTGGTCTCACCAAATGCTTCAAAACTTTCCTTTTTCTGGTCACTAGAGCGCGTTTGAGCATCGGTTGCGAAGCTTTGGGGGGTACTATAGGTAGGACGACCCTACCTTCCAGCTCGACCCGGACTAAAGAAAGATCGGTCCGTTAGTGCAGCTGCGTTTGGGGGGCCCCGAGCGATCCTATCATATCATTAAATTCAGGTCCTTAACCAAGGCCGCCTCCGGGGAATCTTTTTGAACAGATTGCCTGGCAATTGAAGCTACTTTTTTCTTTTTTCGGATTTATCAAAGAGAACCAGGGCAAGTCATAGATCTTCCTCTGCGTATGGGTTCGGTCCTCCAAGGCCTGTTAGAGCTCTCTTCGCTAATGTAGGAGTCCCGCCTGATGAAACCACATATCATGGGAATATTCTCCGCTACTGAGACTACCCGAGCTAATCCACCGCCCTTCTCATTCCTAGCCGCAGCTGCTCTTGCGCCGAAGATGAACGGGGCTAAGCGATCTGCCGAAGCTGTGGGATGTAAAAATGCATCGGTAGGGGAGCGTTCCGCCTTAGAGGGAAGCACCCGCGCGAGCAGGGGTGGACGAAGCGGAAGCGAGAATGTCGGCTTGAGTAACGCAAACATTGGTGAGAATCCAATGCCCCGAAAACCTAAGGGTTCCCAGGTCATCAGCCAGCATGCGCAGCGCTTTGATCCTGATAAATTGGAGAAAAAGCATGAATCTTTTTCCAGGCGGAAGGATGATAGCTCCATAAACTATCAGGTGAAACGCGATATTGAACGCAATCTTCTCGATTTCATTGTCCAAGAATGAAAAAGAAGCTTCTATCAATATCGTGTCGCCCGAGCCAAAGGCCCCCTCTTTCTAAAAAAGGTTGCGGGATGGGCTTTTTTTTTCTTCTTGATTTTTTTCCGGTATGCCGCTCCGCGAGCAAGGAGCGAGAGAACCAAGTGGGCTGTGGTGATGTCAGAATTTGCACCTATTTCTATCTATTTAGTGATCAGTCCGCTAGTTTCTTTGATCCCACTCGGTCTTCCTTTTCCATTTGCTTCCAATAGTTCGACCTATCCAGAAAAATTGTCGGCCTACGAATGTGGTTTCGATCCTTCCGGTGATGCCAGAAGTCGTTTCGATATACGATTTTATCTTGTTTCAATTTTATTTATTATCCTTGATCCGGAAGTAACCTTTTTCTTTCCTTGGGCAGTACCTCTCAACAAGATTGATCTGTTTGGATTTTGGTCCATGATGGCCTTTTTATTGATTTTGACGATTGGATCTCTCTATGAATGGAAAAGGGGTGCTTCGGATCGGGAGTAATCACTAGTGATAGGGAAAAAATCGGGGGGAAGGACAAAGGAAAGAGCGATGCCTACATTAAATCAATTGATTCGTCATGGTAGAGAAGAAAAACGGCGCACGGACCGTACTCGAGCTTCGGATCAATGTCCCCAGAAGCAAGGAGTACGCCCGCGTGTTTCAACGAGAACACCGAAAAAACCTAATTCAGCTCCACGTAAGATAGCCAAAGTACGGTTGAGCAATCGACATGATATATTTGCTCACATTCCAGGCGAAGGTCATAATTTGCAGGAACATTCTATGGTGTTAATAAGAGGAGGTAGAGTAAAAGATTCGCCAGGTGTGAAATCCCATTGTATTCGAGGAGTCAAGGATTTGCTGGGAATTCCGGATCGAAGAAGAGGCAGATCAAAATATGGTGCGGAAAAACCCAAATCGATATGAATGGAAGATGCCTCTGGAACTTCTTTTTCTCGGCCAGGAGAGGTTTGAAGATCTCGACTGAAAGGAGAGGGAACAACCACAACGTTACGCCCCAAAATGAAAAAACTATACGGAGCCCTTCCGAATGACCTATAGAACAACGCCCGACCTACCGCTCTCTATTTTTAGCAGAAGGGCTCGATCCGGTTCAGTATCAAGGTGATTTGACTTCCGCCCGATCGATTCGTGAATTGACCAAAGATCACATCGGTTGCTCTCACCTGTTTCGCTCCACGACGAGGAAGTAGGCACCTGTTCTCCTATTCTGAATGAAGTAAGGGTAAGGGTGGGTTCGGCCGAAGCAGCCTTGATTCGGTCTCTCTCCTTCCTTCCGGCCGGTCCCTATCCGAGGAGGATGGGGGGGTGGCCAATCCAAGAGCAGGTTCCGCGGCTGGGCCGGCTGCCTTCGATAGAGCACCATCATCCGAAATTGGCAGCTGGTAAGATTGGTTCAATCGGCATTGACATGACAAAACTGTTATAGAGAGATCTCGTCTATTTGAGAGGCCAGGTACCTTAGAGGGGAGTCAGAATAGGCAACGAAGTTGAACGGGATCCGTTCGGGAACGTGGAATGTTGGATGAGTTATGGTATGGGGGGGGGACTGCAACCTCTCGCTATTCCGCGATCATCCGAGGAGAAGGATATCATTTCGGGACCGGCCCGCGATGAAGAACTCAAGGGAACCCCCCACTGATTGTAGAACTTCGTCCTTTTCCAACTCTGACTTCTTCCACTTTTGGTTGGCATGATCGGGCGGGGGTTCGAACCCGCGACTTCTGGCGTGACAGACCAGCACTCTAACCGACTGAGCTATTTCCCCCTTTCGTCGCTACTTTGATTCAAAAGTAACCGGTAGGTTACCAAGGCCTATTAGTTTACAAAGTCAACATCGGAGAGTATTCTTAACAGCTGTACTAATGCCGTTCGCCTTTGGTACTGTCGTAGTACGACAGTAGAAACAAACGGCTCTGCTCGCGACGACTCGACTCAAACGAGGCCCCGCGCTCTATCTATCTGCTCTATCAGCTATCAGTTGGCGCTACGCTACTTCAGTTGACAAAGGCTAACACTATCAAGTGATCAGCTGGCTTGTGTAGTCAACGAGTTCAGTCGTTAAGCTACACGTTGGGCGGAGCAAGCCTACACTAGGTGAACAGCCGGTTACTACTAAATGAAATAATAACTAGTGGTGAAAAAGTACCAAAACAACTGAAGCCTACATCCCACTACGCTCTTAAGAGACCTGTTCCTATGAACATGAGTCTATTTTTGGTCTAACCTTGAGTTGAGTCAATAGGGTCAACTACACCAAAGTGAAAACAAAACTCAAAAAAAGCTATTAGTGGGCTTGTTTGTGAAACTACTATTGAAATACTGAAGGTCGCCCTAGAAGTACAAGTGGTCGCCCTACCACTCTCAAACTCACTACTAAAGAGTTGGGTTACGAAAGTCACTGAGCGCGCCTTTGGTACTTCAGTAGGGCTTGCGGGGCGAACGGCATTCTGTTGTACTACTAACAAAGACTAGCTGTACTACAGTAGTTTAGTAGCGCCTTTTGAATCAAATAGGCGAAACCTTTCCGAAAGGCGAACAGCCGGCATTGCAAGCAAATAGAGAGCCTCCGCCCGTTTGAGTCGCGTTCGTTATTGTGATTATCTTATCTTATTATAAATAGATAGATATAGAATATTCTATATCTATCTATAAACAATAAGATAATCATTTGATTTTATCTAATTCTTCATTCCATTCCTGGGAAGAGGAAGAAGCAGATAGAGCAAAGGCCCCCTCTTTCCGTCCGCTCTTCCCGAAGTGAGCGAATTGCATGTAGAGATCCGTAGGGGCTTATAGTTTAATTGGTTGAAACGTACCGCTCATAACGGTGATATTGTAGGTTCGAGCCCTACTAAGCCTACCACCCCTTCTCTTCACCCGATACAAGGCAGTCGAAGTCCCCGCCCCCCGCAGATCTCAATGACGCGACGGCACCTGGAACCACACTGCTGCCGCTGCCCTTCGGGCACGCCTCCTACGCTTACCACTCACCTAAGCTCTTGCAGCATGCCCCCTTCGGGCAATACGGCTTTCGTAATACGCGAAGCAGCTGAGCGTCTTCGATCGCTATATTCTTGCGATAGCGAAGGATCGAAGAGCGAAGTTACGGCTTTAGGCGAAGAGCGATAGCGAAACCCTTAAGTCTTATTGTTTTGTTCCCGAACAACGATCATTCAGTACGGCCGGCCCGACCAAACAAAGACGGAAAGCCCGGTCCGGGTCCGGGCAAGCTAGATTATGGAACTGATCTGACCGAACTGGGTCTAATGGTCGATCTCAATAAGGAATTGGAATCTGGAAGGGCCGGCAAGAATCAATGCGATAGCGAGGTTGAGCAGTAGCGAGGGGCGATAGCGAAGGCGTGGTTCATCCTCTAAGAGAGAGTAGATGCGAAGGTTCGGATCGAATGAATCTCGAGAATCGAGCGTGGGGCTTGAAGACCCTACCGCATTCCGGCCCCGGGGCCTTCAATTGGTCCTTTCTCTCTCCTCTTTCACCAGTGAGTGGTGAGTTTCCTTTTTCTCTAGGTAGGTCCCTCTTGGATTCGGAGTTTATTCCAATAGCTGCCACACGTGAGATCCTGATCGTCTTCCTCCCAGTGTTCTTGCCTGCTGGGGGAAGGAAGGAAAGTCGGGTTTCCTTCCAGGACCGGATAAGGTAAAACTCTGGGCGGGCTGCCAGGTTTCGCCTACGCTACGGTTGAACAAGATTGAACCTTTTTTGTTCAACCGAGTTCCAGAGCACGAGGGAATGGGCTTTCATTCCCGGGACCGCCTCGTCTATGTACTCGGCGCCTCCCCCGATTGCTTGAAGATGCGCGCGCGATACGATAAAGGGCCCCTGGGAGGAACCAATGAAAAGCCAGGGTAGAGCCTCGGAGCCGGCCCAAGCGAAGATCGGCACTCGAAGGCTTGAGGTTTTTATCAAAAGGGAAAGCCGTGGAGACGGCAGACTCGCCAGTCAGGCACACCGTGAGGCTGACTACAGCAGACCGGGAGGTTACAATTCCTGTTTCAATTTCCGGGAGTGAATGTAGGAAGTGCAGACGGTGGATCAGGTGTGAACATTCAACCAAAGGCGTCTTGGGGATCGGCAATAGCTAAGCATTGTGGCCATCACAGTTCAAGCTACGTATGGCTGGCGTACAACCTACGGGCTTCTTAGCCAAAAGAAAAACAACAAAAAAAAGGATGCTGGTACCTTTAGTCCAATCTTAGACAAAGAGCAAGGAGGATATGAAGCACTGCTGGGTAGTACTATAAAGCAAAAAGCTCAAACCAGGGTGGTTCATGACTGGGCTAATAAAAAAGTCTCAAGCAGGGAAACGCGGGATGGAAGGCGGAAAAGGCTTGGCTTTGTTTCACAGAAAAAGGACTAAGGCCGTAGTGGTGATGCTGGCGTCAGTTGACCTGGTTGATAAATATCCAATATCAAATTGATAATATGCAAGATCGAAGACGCGATTCGCGCGGGTCCGCTTTTCTTTTTAAGACAGCAAGGAGGCCGCAGGGCGATTCAGCTAGCCAAAGCGCACTAATGCTAAAGCCCTCCTATCCTACAGAGCAATTCTTACTCTTAGTAAGACTAGGGAAAGGGCGACTCATTCGATTCTCTCTGAGGTCAGGTAGGTGAAGCGTCTAGCTTAGGGGAGCGCGTCGAATCGCTGAAAGGACTTGGTGATTCTCCAATTTTGTAATCTGAAGATAGAAAACCACAATGATTCCAAACTTCACTTCAATAGTCTCGTATCCATGCTGCCCCGACTCCAAACTAGATGTTTTTTAACTAAGCGAAGCGGGACACTCCCAAACTCTTTCTTATCAAACCCCTTTCTCGTTCCATTGTACAGCCCTTACCAGGCTGTTTTCATTATGTGTTCTTTGCGGGAGGTTAGGAGTGAGTTAAGCCAATGCGTACAAATAGACAGACCAGGCTCATCCTTTTATGTTGAGGTCAGTGCAAGTCTGTCTATGATTAAGAGTCTAGGTGGTGTTGAAGCTGGCTCATTCATGCTAGTCATCTTAGAGCTATGAGTCAGAACAATGTTCACCAACTCTTCCATAGTAATCTTGTTCATATATCGAACAAGCTTTAGAATATGAGTTTCAATTGTTATATAAATGTTATATAAAAGTGTCCCCCCCCAAGGTAGCATTGCCGAGCGGGCGATCCCTGTCTTGTTTATCCAGCTAGCTTTTCTCCGTGGTACTCAAATTAGATTTGTGAGAGCTCCTTCGGCTCGGCTACTTTTTTTTTGAAAGGGGACCCTGTGTCGTTGAAGACTACTATTGGCTTCAGCAATTGAATTAGCCCAAGAGCTAATCAATGTACGAGACAGGCCCTTATTATTACTTATAGTTTGAGGTTACCCGTGCGAGCGGTCGATAGAGTCAAAAGAGAGACCAACGGATCGATTCAGTTGATCAGAGCAGCTTTGGAGACGATGGGTATAAAGCGGAAGTAAACTATTCCTTTCTAGCTAAGAAGGGAAAGAATTACAGAACGGGGCAGTACAGGCACTAGAGTAACTATCCACACTAGTACTTTTTTTTTTATAAAGAACACAACTTGGCAATGCCTGTGCCTCCTCATATGTCTCTCGCTGCGCCCTAACGCAAGTGCCCAAAGCCTATTTTCCCATCGCAAGTCCAGTCATATGGTATTTGACATTTACCGTAATCGGTTCGGAATCCAGAAAAAGCTCAATGAAAGCGGGGATTTCTGCCTAGCAGTAGGTGTCAGGTGAAGGGACAGAGACGTCCTCTTTCTACTAGACTTGTCTCATTAATGTGAAAACTGGCAAGCCCACGGAGCGGTGCGCTAGCTTAAGGAAAGCAGTTCGTTCAGGATGTTAAACTTTGTATTCAATCGGGGAACCTTTCACATATTATGATTTTTTCTCTCTATTTGACCATTCCCACTTCAAAGATGAGGCTCTTCAAGACCTGATTTTTTATGCCTCGCCGAGGGATTTTCCGCTACAAAACTAGAAGCGAATTAGCTTAGCTCTCGAAACTACCGGCGAAGGATAAAGTTGTCCGTCAACGGGTCAATTAATTGCCTATTTTTAGGCTCTAACTGTAATTACAATATCAGATGGGAGAAGGAGAACCGGTTCGGCAATAAGACCTGGGAAAGGAGATCACATGGCCGGTCTGCGAAGAACAATCAAAGGAGTTTTCACTTCCTCAATTAAGGGCATTCTAGTTCGACATGCTACCTTCTCGATGTATCGATTCTTGGTAGACAAGGCTGGTTTAGATCGAGACGCCCCCTTTCGGGTCCGGGGCTGAAGTTTTATCTTTCTGTTGGAAAACGAGCTTCTGGCAAAGCATCGGGAGGGAGTGTCATTGACCCATTCCTACTGCTTCTTTAATTCATCAATTCCCATCTATGAATTATAGGGATCCAATTCGGTATCTTGCGTACGAATTCATGTTGTCAACGAGGATCTTAGCCCCTTTCCTTGTTGTTTTCCCGTAAAATTAACAAAAAAAGGAATGCCTTTGAGAGCAGAATGTAGGAACGAAGCTTCCCGGAGTCCATCGATTCATCCCAAGTCGTCGAGAAAGACCGTTCTCTCACCAACTTTAATAGCTGATTTTCCTTCTCAAGGTGATCTAAATATCATGTCTACGACCGGAGAATAGTATGTTTGAAGAGCATCGTCCCTCTTGCAGTAGGGTTCAAAAACCACGAGTGAGGCCATCGGACCAATGATCCGAGGGCGCCTGGAGTAGTTGCTTGTACTTTTCCCCCACCGGAAGAGGATAGTAGCAGCAACCGAGTACATGACACTCCCGCCCCCAAAAGCGGAGACCGATCGATCTAGTCATGAGCCTCGCTTAATACTCATTTAATTTGCTGCTTCCAGGCTTCTACGACCCTCACCTCCTGGGAAAGCGCCTTCGTTCCGCATCAATTGTACAAGAAAATCTATCTCGGATTGGACTAAGGAAGAAGAAAAAATCTTCGCTCGATGATTATTGAGTTGGAGCAGCCTCCTGTTACCTTGTTTCAAAGCTAGCGCCCCTGCTCTTTCTATGAGTGGGCTACTCCGTTGTACGCTATCTTTCTCTTCACACCTGGCCACCCGGTTCCTTTCTGCTTTTTTTCTTGCTACGGGATTAGCCTGTTTGGCGTGGTTTGTTACCTAAAAACACCATCCTTTCTTATTGGCGTTAGGGAAGTCTCATTTTTGAATCCCTGTTAGGGAATCCCAGAAGGGGAGTTTCACGCTCGAGACCAATCATATATTTACATAGATGAGAGCGAGAAAGAAGGCTCGAGAGACCTGTCTGGAATCAATCAACAAAAGCTTCACCTGCACAAGCACACGGTACTAATGGAAGCCCTACCGTGGAACCACATGAAACGAAGAAGAAAACTTCAAACTCGCTAGAATGCAATGTCAGGGTTACGACGGATGGGACCTTAATAACGCAATTTCTAAGATCAGACGGACGACTCAGCTGCCTTCCCGGCTCAAAATCTTTCCCGACGGTCGCTCAAGCACTTTCACGCAACAAGAAAGCAAAGCGTATCTCGCGCCATCCGAATAGGTTTCACAGCAAGCAGTACGGCGCAACAGAGGAGCTCATTCAGTATCGTCTTTGTTTGTGAATATCAATGCGTCCTGTCTTCATGTTGTATTCTTCCCATTGACTGTGACCAAACTGCGTTCCGAGTGTCTTTGTTTGAAAGAGATAAATCTTCCCCTAAGGTAGATAGCCAGGGATAAACCGCTCTACAGAACACAGAGGGAAGGAAAAACCCTCCGATTGATTATAAGCGGAGAGTGATCGAAGAAGAAGAAGATCGGATGTGAAAAGCATCGTTTGCGACATCATATTATACTTAACCAGGACGATTTCGACTTCAGTTCAAATGAAGCTTCGCATCACACTTCAGGATCGAGAAAGGTTTCTTTAACGAGTCGAACGGCCGCTACGAAGCGGTCGAGGGTGCGGCGAGAGGAAGCGGACCCAATGCCCCCAAGCGAAAGCGCTGTGCTGCATGGAAGCCGTCATTACTCCGGGAAACAAGAGGAAAGGAAAGGGGGACATTGAATATCTTCGCAAATACCTTTATGAGCAGCTGTCACGCTCATAGCAATGATTGAATGTGGTAGATGATAGGGCAGTAGCACCGAGATCTCATAGGTAAGCAGTAGAAAAAGAACAAAGCAGCATTCATTAAAAACCGGAACATCACAGAGAATATCCTTCTAGCTCATAAACTTGTGAGGAATTTCCATAAGGATAGAGGACCAGCTCCATTTTGTATGAAGGTGGACTTCAAGAAAGCTTATGACAAGGTCTCTTGGAACGCGTTTGGGGTGTCTCAGACAGATGAGCTTCCCCCCAACCTGGATCGAGTGGATACAGGCCTGCATTTCAACCACCTCCTATGCAGTTTTAGTGAATGGCTCCCCCTCTTTTTTTCTTTCCTGGGAAGAGAGGTTTTAGACAAGGGGATCCCCTTTCCCCGTATCTATTCACTATAGTAATGGAGCAACTCAGTCTTGGTGTCAACCGTGCAGTGGACGATGCCCGGGTGGTTAGACCTAATGTGAACCCTTTTTTATATATCTCTCACCTATGCTACGCGGATGGTGTCCTTCTCTTTGCAGGAAATTCAAAGACAAGTGCGAAAGGTAATTTATTAAAGAGGTGCTACAACTACAACGTTTCCACTCTCTCACAGGGCTGAGAGTAAATACCGGAAAAGCTCGATAGTGTTTGCAGGCACGGGGCATAGGTTCAAGCGGAAGATTGGCAGGATCCTCGAATTCCCGGAGACTAAGCTACCATTTAAATACTTTGGCTTGCCTTGGTATCGGTTACTGTATTGATAATTACTAAGGTCAAGAAAGCGTCGAAAGAGTGACTCTTGCGGGGAAAGGGCTTGTTAAGGACCTTCTTGCCCTATGTCAGTTGCTTGTCTTCTTCTTGGCATCGAGATCATACCTGTGCCTTAGTGCAACGATAGATCGCCTTGCTTTATTCTATAAAAAATTCATTCGTCGGGCTTCTCTTCCGACAACAGCTCTTAGTCCGCTCCTTCTATATCGATATCATGTCCGATCTCTCTTTCACTCTTTTCTTTCAATGACAGCTATCTTGCTAAACAGTTACTCTTTTCCTTAGGTCGATCAGCTTACCCTCCAAGCTTGTATTCTCTGCTTTTGATTCCATTCCTTACCCCACCAGCAGTTGATGAAATAGCACTGGATGAAATAGCTGCAGATTCAATTCATCTGCACCTTCCACCAGCATTGGATTCATTCCTAGGATATTCTATTCCCAGTTATTCCGACAACAGCTTCTCTAACAACCGATTTTCAAAGAACCGATTCTTTAGCGGTCTCAATGACAGCTATATTTCTAAACAGTTACTCCTGCTAACTCCCCGTTGAGGAAGTTTCATGTGCTTTCGGGAAAGCCTAGAAGAAGTAATTCTTAAAGTTCTCTTAAGAAGGTGATTGAGGCAGTACGGTAATAACCTCTCCTTTAGAGCTACCTGAGACTTTGAAAGAGGGTGAAACTTCTTCCGTTCATGACCCATACCCATGAGTCATTCACTCCCTAAAGCTAAAGAGATTGGAGAATCTTAAATAAGATAAGACTTCTTTCTTACTATATGATTTAACGAAAAGAGATTTATAGTCAGTGTGCCGCTAATTGGCATATCTCTTTGTTGTCGATTAGAGACCTTCCTTGCCCTGCTTAGGGCTATGTGATAGCACCCAAAGGGACCTATTCTATTATATTTGAACAAGACCACAGAAAGTATAGTCACACGGTCAACCTCACCACAGAAAAGATTTTTTTCTCAAAAGAGAGCTGAAACCAAGGTAGCTTGCTTACTTAGTGCTTGTGCTAAGGGGGAAGAGTCGATTTGAACAAGAAGAGCTTATTCCATTCCGAACAAGCGGTAAAGAATAAAGAAGTAGGGGGGTTCGAAATCGAGTTCCAAAGCGAGGTCGGTTGGTGGGCAAATGAATGAATTCCTCAAAAATCCGGTCTCATGTCAACCCCTGACTGACCGGAGGCCTAAAAGCCTCAAAAAGGAAGAAGGGTACTCCGATCGACCGGGTTCTTATTTTGTAAATAAGGCTCTTCAAGACCTCTTGCGTGATATCATATGGAGGAAGACAGCTGTAGCGCCCACCTGCGCTGGTCTGCGTCTGACTACTCTTTCCTAACTGACATTTTCTTCTCTGGACTGAGTTTCCCCCGGTGCCATTGATTTTTCCGTACCGTCGTAATAGACGAGGTCTTC